CGTGGGGGGGATTTACAATTTAATGAGATTCTGAAAGGAGGGTTCATTTTATTTAAATTAAATAACTAAAGTTTTATCTTTTGATGAAGAAGTTTTGATAGCTACGGATCACAAAAAACACTAAAATCATAACAGAAAAATGCATTGGGGAAAAATCGATAGTTTCTTTTTTAGTTCCGAAAATGAAACTCAAATTCAAATAGAAAAATAAAAAGAATGTAAATAGTCTTTCTTCTTTTTGTTGTTGCTTGAATATTTTATATTCAATTGAATATAATAAATAACAAGCATTTTTGTTTTCAAATTAAATAAATCATTATTTATCTATAATTCGTTGGAACAAAAAAAGGGGCCCGGCTAGGTACTGACCAGGCCAGGCCATCAGAATAAGAAGGGCCTTTCGAACAAAATCAACACAAAGATGTCTTCTTTTTTTTCTTTATTTTTATTTTTTATTTATAGGCTCGTTCGAGCCCTTCCTTTATCTAATCTAAAAGAAATTCCTGATTTGTAGATCTCTATAGAATAGAGAAAGAAAGACTCCTTACATTATGTGTAATGTAGTAATTCTCTTTTTCAATTGGGAGAGATGGCTGAGTGGACTAAAGCGTCGGATTGCTAATCCGTTGTACAAGTTATTCGTACCGAGGGTTCGAATCCCTCTCTTTCCGGTTCCGTTGATGACTTGATTTATTTATTTATTTTTCCAATTTTTGAAATCTTAGTTAAACGTGTGGAATAGATAAAATCCTAAGAAAATTGGAAAATGAACCAAGGAAAAACCCTTTGGATTTTATTCTTCACGTCCAGGATTACGTCCTGGATCATTAGATAGGAATCCAAAGATGAAGAGAGAAACAAAAAATATCACTACGGTATAAACGAAGAGTTTCAGAGTAAGCATTACACAATCTCCAAGATGATTTTTTTTGGAAAAAAAAAAGAGAATAGATCTTCCATTTTTCTACCACATATCCTATTTTGACACCAAGAAATGAGGTTTTTCTAGAAATAGAAATGAATTGTCAGAAATTTATTTGGAATAAGAGTTTTTCATTAACAAAAATTTCTTTCATATCCAAATTCGATATTGTGGGAGACCCTAATATAATTAATATAATAATAGGGTCTTTCACTGGAAAAGGGTCAAAAAAAGGAGGAAATGGGGTAAGCCAGATTTATGGCGACTATCCAAGAATTTCAATGTGTGAATCGAGGGTTCAGACTCTAAAACTTATCTGATTTTATCAATTGTTAGAGAATTTTTTCTCGAAGAAATCATGAATCTTCTAGGATATTATTAAGGATCTCATCGAAAACTTACAGCAGCTTGCCAAACAAAGGCTAAGAGAAAAAAAAACACAGGTATGACTGGCATAACATCTACGATTGGATTCAAAAAAGCATAGGCTTCGGGCAATTTGCCGAAGAAAAAACTACTCGAATAAAGGGCAGAATTAAGACAAATACAGATCAAACTAAAGATATTAAGCATAACAGACATTTTGTTCTTGGAGATAATTGCATTTTGATTGAGTTATTGATATAAGCAAAAAGGCAGAAAGGAAGTAAGGTATACAAAAAATCCTTCTTTTTCTTTGAACCCACCCAATCAAAAATCCTCCAATTCTCAAAGGAGAATAGAAGAAATCATACTTTCATACAATATCTTAATTGAATTATATGTAATGATCAATAAATTAAGTTGAATTCTATATCTATATGGATTAAAATCCTAGTAATAATCTATTCTATAGATATTTGGACTGGAGTTGACAAACAACCAATAACAATATTATTGTTTCTTAGTGTAGATTAGAAATTGATAATGGGGCGTGGCCAAGTGGTAAGGCAACGGGTTTTGGTCCCGCTATTCGGAGGTTCGAATCCTTCCGTCCCAGAGCCATATCCATTTTTTTCTAATTTTAGAATAAAAATTGTTTTCTTGAACAACTTTCTGTTTAAAGTCTAATTTTAGATGGAATGTGATTCTTTTCTATCTTATATGAATCATATCTTTTTTCACAAACTAAACTGAATCGAGTTCAAATGACACGCATCTGAACCTGAATCTATTTTTTATCAGGTAAGATGAGAACATGGATCAAAACAAAAAATTTGAATTCAAAAAAGTTGGGTGGGCTTTTCATCATATGTTCATTCCCTTTGATATTTAGGGAAGTTAGTTACTTGGAAAAACTTTCCATCCCATATCTATTTGAATTTTCAACGATGGATGTATTTTGAATCGAGATGCAAAAGAATCTATATTCCCTATCTCTTATTATTTATCCCGTAAATGAGGGAGTCTAATTAGTAATTAGATTTTTCTCGAGATCTCTGAATTCGAAACAAGAGCGAGTTCTTGATACTAATTAAATTCAATCAATAGGACTAAGTTTCTTAGTGGGTTAGACTAAAGCTTGACTAAATTTGGACTTATTGTTTGTCTTTGTAACTAGACAAGTCATTTCCCATACCGGATCAGGGTTCCTTTTTTTTTGCTCTATCATTCCCATAGAAAGAATAGGGGAGTGGATAGGAGATAATCAGTATTAATTTAAATATCTGTATCTGCCCAAATCTCATTAACAAATGATCAAATAACATATTTATATATGTTATGGAATCGATGTATTTTCTTTGAATCTCGTTTTTTTATTTTATTTAGGTATTTTTTTTGTTTGGCTATAATGAAGAATTGTAAATCTATGTAACGATTGGATTGAGGCAGGGGTGATTTATCCTATCCCTTTTATTCACTTTATGACAAGATTCGATTATTGAAATATTACTCAACCCCATGTTAAACAAAATGGCATATAAAATGAGGAAATGTTTAGCTTATATGTATCGTTCTATTTCAATGCCAATAGTCTTTCGGTTTTTGTGAAAAAGGTTTGGGATCCCTTAAATTTTTTAAACTAAAATTAGTTAAATTAAGTATTATAGAATATCTATAACAGTGACAATTGTTCAGTCTATCTGATAGATACGAAAACCCCTCTCGATTTTTTCGATTTGGATTTTCGCAATCAGATGAAAAGAATAAAGATTCAAATCTTACCTTACATCAGTTTTTTTATCCATCTCATGAAAAAAAAATGGGATTTCTTTCTTCGTTTCTGTGATCTATTTATCTATTTGAAATCAGTGATGGGTCAATTAAAAAAAAAAGACTTATCTTTTAATGATGTCTAAATAGGAACCTTTTTCCATTCGAAATAGTTTTAATAAATATTTTGAATGATTCCTTGTAAGTTGAATCTTTGGTACTCAAAAAGTAGGAAATAGGTCAATCTATCCTATTGAGTCACTTGAAGGAGCAGACTCAAAAAAAACTTATTTATTCGTTTATCTATTTCTATTTCTTTATATATATGTTAAAGATGGTGTCTTGCTAAGACTTCTTCAGAAAAATCTTTACACATATCATATATAGAAGAAAAAGTATAGATTACGCGATGTCTATGTACAACTGAACCAATGACTATTCATGATTCCATGATTGAATCAATTCCATACTGGTTCCAAATTAGAGGAATGTTATGGTAAAACTTCGTTTGAAACGATGTGGTAGAAAGCAACGTGCGACTTGAAGGACAGATCCGTTGTGGATTTTTACATCCGCTATTTTATATTTATATAGGAATGAAGGTGCTCTTGGCTCGACATCGTTTGTTCTGTTCCACTCGAACCCTTCGTTTTTTGCTTTTTGTTGGGTTGTAAATAGTCCACGATGGAGCTCGAGTGGAAAGGATTAATTCATTTCTCGGGGGCAAGGATCTAGGGTTAATGCCAATCAATAAATTGGAACAACTTCGTAAATATATCTTCGAGATAGAAATGGAAAGGATCCAATTTGAGCAAGTTTCCAATTCAAAAGCAAAACCTGTTGGAATTGATCAAACGTTTTCGATCCAAAGTGTATCACGCGGGAATCAACTGTCCGTAGGATTCTTTGATAGAAAGAGAAATCACAAAAAAGGGTATGTTGCTGCCATTTTGAAAGGATTAAGAAGCACCGAAGTAATGTCTAAACCCAATGATTTAAAACAAAGATAAAGGATCCCAGAACAAGGAAACACCCTTTTAATTGTCTCGATAGTTTCAATAACTGGATCAGACTGAAGAATCAAAATAGAATTTTAAACGAGACAAACAAACGGGGGTAAAGACCACTCAATAAATGAAATTTATTAAAGATTTTTTCCTTTAAGCTATTCGAGAGTTATCCAACTTGAGTTATGAGTACGAATGGTTTCTTTTTCATTTTCAGGAAGGAAGAAGAAAAAAAAAAGACTTAAATCATAGTCTAATTGATTTTATAGGCTCATTTGTCATTTATTAGAATTCCATACATAGACAAAACTTCGAATCAAATCATTTTTTCTCGAGCCGTACGAGGAGAAAACTTCCTATACGTTTCTAGGGGGGGTATTGTTCATCTACATCTATCCCAATGAGCCGTCTATCGAATCGTTGCAATTGATGTTCGATCCCGAAGAGAAGGAAAAGATCTTCGAAAAGTGGGTTTTTATGATCCACTGAAGAATCAAACTTATTTAAATGTTCCTGCTATTCTATATTTCCTTGAAAAGGGTGCTCAACCTACAGGAACTGTTCAGGATATTTTAAAGAAGGCAGAAGTTTTTAAGGAACTTCGACCTAATCAAACGAAATTCAATTAAAGAAATATCAAGGGGGGGTAGTGATTTGTATATAACTTTATATAACTTTTCTCTACTATTTTTTTATTTCCCCCCTGAATCCTGCTTTATTCGTATCTATTTCTCATTGCTTCTGTCGAATTCCATGGTCGATAACAACAAAACCTTAGTTTATTGATCATATAAATCTCAAATTCGGACATTTCATTTCTTTCAATTATGTGGTTTTCGTTGGAATTTGACTAACCAACAAGGAATCCAGTTTGTTTATTCCACTTAGATTGATGAAATACATTAAAAATCCGATATTTTTTTTTCCAATTCTTATTC